AAAGAACTCATTTCGTTTCAATATGGATTGAAGCGTTCCCCATAAAAATCTTTATTATCATTTTATTTGATTTTTGAATTAAAATGGAAGGTGTCCGTTTTTTATTTAACAGAGACGTTTTCATCGTTTATGCTCGCCTAAAATTGAGATCTTGTAACTAAATAGTTATGACTTCAATCCAAGGATAAAGATAGAACTCAAAAAAAAAGTTATTTTTCATTTTTGAATTTTAAAATTCATTTATCATTTATCTGATTTTATGAATCTTAGATTCACTTTTTTTTTTATCAATGAACAAAAAAAAGTCTTTTTATGGATCACAGTACAGTGTGACATTCCAAATTTTTTTTTTTAACTATTTGTAATTTGTAGAACTTTGTATTAACCCTTAGGTTGGTTTTTCGTCCTGTAAAGAATTTTATTTAGGATTTAGAAAACTAATTTGATATTGGCCTGAACTGAACATCTTGTCTAACAAAAAACTTTTTTTGTAATTTAATTATTTATTATGATATGACAGATAAGTGTACCGATGAGGAAAATAAGAATCCCCACCGGATAAAACATATTCAAAAAAAAGTGAAACCTTGTGTATTTTTTTTTTTTTTTAAAAAAAGTACCATTTTCAGATTAAGATTATTTAATCGAGTGTTTGACTATTTAATTGTCGCACAAAAAAGCTTTTTGAATTCCCGGTAGAAAGAGACTTCGCTAAGGAAAAAGCTTTCAACGCTGCCCAATATACCTTCCTTTTCCAAATGTTTTTACGAATACGTTTTTTTGAGATAGAAGTACGTTTTTTTGGAACTGCCATGAAAAATTTGAAAAAGTTATTCATTTATCTAGTTGAATGTGAAAGACATCTATTGGTCAAACAATTCCATTTTTTCTTTTTTTTTTTTTATATCAAAGTAATGTATTAACTACTCTATTTTGGTATAATTATTTGCTCTATGAATATAAATTATCGTAATACGTAATAATAATTGAATTTTTTCCGCATTTTCCTAAAAATCTTACTTAATATTCAATATTAATAAAATGAATTAGTGTGTTATTTCATTTTAAATATAAATAGTAACTTGATCATATTCATATCATTTGACCAATTCGAACTTCTTGATTTGAATATTTGAAGTATTGGGTAAAGAAGAAAGATTCAGAATAATTAGGAATAGAAAAGTCTATTTAAGTTTTCCATATCTTGATTTTTTTATTGAACCTATAAAAAGATATAAGAGCCGGTGAATTAGAAAGAATTAATTAAAAATAAAAAGGTTTTTTTATGGAATATACATATCAATATTCATGGATTATCCCCTTCATTCCACTTCCAGTTCCTATGTTAATAGGGGTGGGACTTCTACTTTTTCCAACAGCAACAAAAAATCTTCGCCGTATGTGGGCTTTTCCTAGTATTTTATTCTTAAGTATAGTTATGATACTTTCGGTCTATCTATCTATTCAGCAAATAAATAGAAGTTTTATCTATCAATATGTATGGTCTTGGACCATTAATAATGATTTTTCTTTAGAGTTCGGTCACTTAATCGATCCACTTACTTTTATTATGTTAATATTAATTACTACTGTTGGAATTTTGGTTCTTTTTTATAGTGACAATTATATGTCTCATGATCAAGGGTATTTGCGATTTTTTGCTTCTATGAGTTTTTTCAATACTTCCATGTTGGGATTAGTTACTAGTTCGAATTTGATCCAAATTTATATTTTTTGGGAATTAGTTGGAATGTGTTCTTATCTATTAATAGGTTTTTGGTTCACACGACCTAGTGCGGCGACTGCTTGCCAAAAAGCGTTTGTAACGAATCGTGTAGGCGATTTTGGTTTATTATTAGGAATTTTAGGTCTTTATTGGATAACCGGTAGTTTTGAATTTCGGGATTTGTTCCAAATATTCAATAACTTGATTTCTAATAATGAGGTTCCTTTTTTATTTCTTACTTTGTGTGCCTTTCTTTTATTTGCCGGTGCAGTTGCTAAATCGGCACAATTCCCCTTTCATGTATGGTTACCTGATGCCATGGAAGGCCCTACTCCTATTTCGGCTCTTATACATGCCGCTACTATGGTAGCAGCGGGCATTTTTCTTGTAGCTCGACTTCTTCCTCTTTTTATAATCATACCTTACATAATGAATTTCATATCTTTAATAGGTATAATAACAGTATTATTAGGAGCTACTTTAGCTCTTGCTCAAAAAGATATTAAAAGAGGTTTAGCTTATTCTACAATGTCTCAATTGGGTTATATGATGTTAGCTCTAGGTATGGGGTCTTATCGAGCCGCTTTATTTCATTTGATTACTCATGCTTATTCGAAAGCATTGTTGTTTTTAGGATCCGGATCTATTATTCATTCAATGGAAGCTATTGTTGGATATTCTCCAGATAAAAGTCAGAATATGGTTCTTATGGGAGGTTTAAAAAAGCATGTACCAATTACAAAAAATGCTTTTTTAGTAGGTACACTTTCTCTT